AATATACCGAATTCGTCGATTCGAATTGGAATTCATTGTCAAGTCATCGGTAACAGGTTAGTCAAAACCAAAATTCATTTTGGTCGAACCACACAGTTTCACTTGTTTGCTGGGTTGTCTCGTTTCTCGATTGTACTCCTATTTTCATTACACTCCCTTCGATTTTATTTCAGTATAGTATAAATCTCTTATACAAACAAAACAAATAAAACTCTCTTGCTTTCACCTCGCTCCGGGCTTTTAGAAAAAAAAAAATTCCAAATAGAATTCTCATTTTGATTTCGAATTTTGAAATTTTTAATATTCGAATTCGAAATTCAATCGATTTTGATTCTATTTTCTATATATATTTTGTTTTCTCTTTATAAAATTATAAAAAGATCTTCGTTTTTCAAACGCGGACGTGTCGACAAATACAGTAATCCGCTCCTATATCCATGTGACTTACTATTTGATTTGAGTGGGGTTAGGTTGGAGTTTTCATTTTTAACCGGATTCATGTCATGATTTTGCCTCCTTTACTGTCCACAATCAAAGAGTTAGTGAGACTTCTTTTCCTTGGTATACCCACTCATTTTTGGTGAATTTTTGGAGGCAAAATCATATGGAATTCACATACGAAAAAAATGAATTACTAAAAAAAAAATGGGTTTCTTTATCCGAGATTCAAAAAAAAAATAACGATTGAAATGGGCTTTTGTTTTCCGTTTTATGTTCTGCTCTGAACGAGCCCCCCATAAGCAAGCTTATGGGAATGATTTTATTTCGATGAACCAAGCAACCACGAGCGACCGGTTACAAACAACAAAAAATACAGTAATTGAGTAAATGAAAACTATAGAACTTTTTGTATTTCAATTTTGATTATTATATTATTATAGGGCTATACGGACTCGAACCGTAGACCTTCTCGGTAAAAGAGATCGAACTTATTCTTATCAAAATGATTCGAACTCTTTCAAAGACCCAACATGCATTTTTTTTTTTGCATTGGGCTCTTTCATTAACTGCTAGAAATATCAGTTAGTCTACCATATTTTTTTTTCTTGACAGAAAAATAAGGAAATGGCTCCACGTGCTCGGATTCATTATTTGGATTGTGATATAGGAGCACTACCAAAGTGTTTCAAAGAAAGGTTATCTTGACGTAGGTTTGCTTCTGGCCTAGATTAACCTAAGTTAAATGGAGTCTCTATCATCCTGATTAAAGAATCAAATATGAAACTTCATACGCCTTAAGGTTCATAGGACAAAAAGAGAATTTTTGAGGTCCTTATACTCATTATGCCTAGCATTGAATAGACTAGGTATTCACCTTATCAATATCTCAAATCAATGATGGATTCCATTTGGTTCCTAAATGGGAACCTGAATCGAACCGAACCATTTGTCAGGCTATTGTTCTCTTGTTTTGTTCCCTAAAAATCCTGGAGTCAGACATTTATTTCTCAAAAAGATAGATTCTTTGATTGCATGATGGACTCTTCTGAAAAACATTGGCGCACGTGTAAACGAGGTGCTCTACCTAACTGAGCTATAGCCCTTGTGCTTGTGATACATATTTTATCATATTATGGAGATAATTTCTTGTCAAGATGAATATTCCACGATCCAACATCGTATCTCTTTGATCTTTTTGATTGGTATTGCTTCGAAGTCTTATTGCATTTATAATCCATCAATGGGAGGGGTCCTTTTTTTATCCTTATAATGATAAATGGCCTACTTAACTCAGTGGTTAGAGTATTGCTTTCATACGGCGGGAGTCATTGGTTCAAATCCAATAGTAGGTAGAACTTATTAGATACCATGGTCAATGGTATCTAATAAGTTTTTCTACTTACTGATTTTGTATCTTTTCTATCCTATTTGATTTTATTTTCGAATTGAAACTAAAACTTTTTCCTTACATCAGAATCCGATTCCACTTGATTGTATTTGATTGGATTCAATCGGAAGAATCCATATGTGTATAAACAAAAATTCTTTGGATTAGGATTATTCGATTCGGGCGCACCGACTAGTTACGAAATCACATTGAGAACCTCTACTCGTGTCCTAGCTCGTCTGAGAGCTAGATTTGCCTCAATTGTTTGTCTCTTACTTTCAGCTTTCCTCAAGCCGGCTTCCGCTATTTCAAGAGTTTGCTGAGCTTCTTGGGGATCAATGTCACTACTCTTCTCCGCATCATTTACTAAAACGGTGATCTCATTATTACCTATTCTAGCAAAACCGCCCATCAGAGCCATCGTTAACCATTGGTCATTAAAGCGTATTCTCAAAATACCTATATCTACAGCTGTGGCAATAGGCGCGTGATTTGGTAATACGCCAATTTGTCCACTATTAGTAGATAAAATGATTTCTTTCACTTCTGAATCCCAAACAATTCGATTAGGGGTCAGTACACAAAGATTTAAGGTCATTTCTTCAAATTGTTCTCCATTTCTAAGTTTGTAGCCTTCGCAGTAACTTCATCGATGTTACCTACTAAATAAAA